TTCTGTCCCTTCTACTTCCTCTTCTGTCCCTTCTACTTCCTCTTCTGTCCCTTCTCCTTCCTCATCTTCTGTCCCTTCTACTTCCTCTTCTGTCCCTTCTCCTTCCTCATCTTCTGTCCCTTCTACTTCCTCTTCTGTCCCTTCTCCTTCCTCATCTTCTGTCCCTTCTACTTCCTCTTCTGTCCCTTCTACTTCCTCATCTTCTGTCCCTTCTACTTCCTCTTCTGTCCCTTCTACTTCCTCTTCTGTCCCTTCTACTTCCTCTTCTGTCCCTTCTACTTCCTCTTCTGTCCCTTCTACTTCCTCTTCTGTCGGCGAGGATCCCACCAGAGCGCCTTCTAACTCTAATAGGCCATGAACTATATCAGATAGGCCATGAACTAGATCAGAATCGTTCTCAACGAGTCCATAAGAAGTGATCAAATTTTGTTCATCGGGTCCGGGGGGAGACAAAAGGTCTTGAGCGATCGATCCGGCAGAACAAGTCAAAAGATAAAGAAGTATCGTTAATTTCTTCATGCTCGTTCCAAGTTCGAAGTACCATTTGTACAAAGAAGAATCCCCTGCTTCACATAAGTTCTTCTTGATATAGATAGATATAGGATCTATGGGGCAATTCCTTAGAAGTACAGTGTGTGCAAAAGCCCTTCCTACCTGATAGAAAAGGGTCCCATGCTCCTTAGCCGGGCTTAGGTTTCTGTCGGCTTCCAAATCCCAAGTTTTTCTATGAAGAGCATATCTAATTGTAGTAGTGTCTATAATTGATTTCTTCTGTGTAATACTAATCGATAGGGCCTCGTTGGTAAGTGCTACAAGATCTGGTACACTGGGACCCAAGATTGTGGACTCGAATTCATTAGTATGAGTATGGAACATTTTATTTTCCAAGTGAAATCCCCTAGTATATGAAAGGGTGAAAAGGCACTGTTGTTGTTGTGGAACAAGAAGCCTTCGTGTCTTAATGCATGTACTTAATCCATCCGGACCTATTAGAGAGGGATCCACTTTTTGGGGAATATGAGTCGAAGCAATAACAAGAATCTCATTTTTAGTGGAACGTCTTCCACAATCCCTGGAGAGATGGTTCACTAATAGACCGAGGGATAAGTAATCCGACTCTTTCGCATCCAGATCATGAATGTTTGGAATCCATAGTATGCAAGGAGACATTGCTTTTGCTAATTCGAATTGAAGGGTGATATAAAATTCGTCTATTTCATCGTCCAGCAACTGATACACAAGTGGCACATTCGTCTTAGTTAGCCACTCCGTCATCTCGCTATCAACAAAATCTTCCATATCACCAGGCTCATAATCGTCACTGGCACCAGGCTCATCATAATCGTCACTGTCACGATCCTCATAATCGTCACTGTCATTGTCCAAAAAATCAAAAAAACTGGCCCCGTAATCGTTCGCCTCCTCCGCATCGTCACCATACTCATCATAAACGCCACTCTCGTGAATATCAAAACCTTGAGGCGTCCAGTTCTTCAGGAACTTGTTCAGAACTACTGTAATGAGAGGAACATAGGAGTTTGTCGCTAGGGATTTGACCAAATAGGATCGTCCACTTCCTATAGAACCTATCACTAAAGTAGCCCTAGAGGGGTGTAGGGGTAAGCGGAGCGAAAAGGTTTTTCCATGAGATGGGAAATGAGAACGATTATCCCCGCACGGTGAATAAGTGATTGTCTGATAATGAGCAAGGAATATCCGTCTTTCTGCTAAACAGGATGTATTGCACTCATAATTCATTAGACCCTTTTTATGAATGTCAACTAAGTGTCGTAAGTAAAATGCTCCCGGTTCTTCACTCATTTGAGAGGCAGAGTCATTGTTTGATAAATGATCACTATGAGTCAAACTCAATAGAATTTGATCAATCCTTGTTTCTCTCGTGAAGTTGCAAAACGGAACCAAGAATTCTCTTTCTTTATCCTCAATCGCATCACAGTTCGAGATCCAGGATTCTATTTTATCGTCAATCAAACAACAAGGACCGTTCACATTTTCTATTATTTGATCATAACGATAACGTTGACCAGAACAGAGAGAAGAGAAATCCCCTAGCTCTGTTATCAATGAATAGAGCTCTTTACTTGTATGACTTAGATGTCTCGTATTTTTCAAAAAAGCGATTCGATCGATGGGATTTGGTGTGATATTGAGGAGCTCGAAGAGATGGATAAGAAAAGATTTGCGTCCACCACCCCATCGTAGATAATTTACTAATTTTTCCCGAGCAGCTAGAAAGAGCTTCTTGAAAGAACGAGGTGCGGGGTACATATCCAGAAGTTCTCGCAACTCCACGATGTATGATGGAATCATCAAAGATTGGGCCCTTGCGAAATCTCTCTGTAACTCACTAAAGTCTTGGGATAAAAAGAGAAGGTGTGAAAAAACGAGATGTCCAGCAACAAAAAGAAGGAAAAGGATTGAATAGAGGAACGCCCCAAGATTTGGCCATCTCAGATCTGTCATCGATGGTGACTCATTATTTCGATGAATACTTTCTTCAGACAGAAGAAGCTTATGGAAACACTTATTCGAAATCGCACTTATCCAATTCCATTGTAAAAGACACAATTTTTTCTGAAGAATTCGCCATGATATTCCGCATGGATCAGATATAGCATAACAAATGGATACAAATTTTGGACTGCTCCTTAGTAGCGGCATTACGTATGATCCCAAAGTATCTAAAAACATCAACTTTAGCAAATTGTACCCTGTCGAGGTAAGGCTAAATGGCATAACATATGTTTTGAATAGATTCCAGTTTGAGAGAATTAAAGAAACCCTCTCTCCTTGCAAGGCTCTATCCATCTGCACTTTCTCAACCCATTGCTTTAGATAAAGACTCTGTTTTTTCTCTTTCCTCTTTTCGGGTTTTTTCTCTTTCCTCTTTTCGGGTTTTTTCTCTTTCCTCTTTTCGGGTTTTTTCTCTTTCCTCTTTTCGGGTTTTTTCTCTTTCCTCTTTTCGGGTTTTTTCTCTTTCCTCTTTTCGGGTTTTTTCTCTTTCCTCTTTTCGGGTTTTTTCTTTTTCCTCTTTTCGGATGAGAAACATTTCTCAGAATAAATCAAACCCATGTTTGAATTGAAATTGAGATACTGATACAAGTTCTTCCCTTCTGAATCAGATAGATTCATATCTGAAAGAGGTTGACAATAAGTTCTTTCAAAATTGACTCTCTGTCCCTCTGTTAGAGGTGTTCCAGAAATGTCTGCGATCGAGTAAATAGCTCTACGAACTAATGGATCAGATCGCATTGCAAGGTGGAAATATTTGTAAAAGTTATACCTTTCGTCACCACTTTGTGGAAAATCCTTGAATAGGTTAGATACCTGTGACTCGATTGATGAAATAGTATCTCTCTCCAAAAAAGCATGTTTTTTTTTGTCGCCGCACAAAGAAAATTTTGTGTTGCGAATGAACAAGATATTGAGGAATTGTCCATACGTAAAATCCAAATTCTTGATATCCACATAAAAGGGGAATCTTTTGTTACAAAAGAAGCCGAAGTCATGTGGATTATTCAAGAATCGAAGTCGATTTGCTTTATAAAAAGAAGAGATCAATGAACTTCTATGAAATGGTTTCACGGGATTCAACCAATTGTCTTGATCGTGGGATATCATTGAGAAATAGGAATCCAAAGATTTCCCGCGATTATTTCTAGTATGGAATGAGTCAATCATCCCCTCTGGTTTCTTATTGAACAATAATTTCGATTTTTGGGAAGTCTCATGATCATCCAATAAGAATGGTTTCAATTTTTTCAAATAAACGAGTTGAAGACCTATTGATTCTAAGAACTGATTGCAGAGTCGATCATTCGGACCTTTCAATTCAGAGACGCGGATCTCGGACCTCTGAATGGGGGGGGTATTCCCGAAACTCACAAAGAAAAAAGGAAGTGAGTTAGACAAAAAAAGAAGTAACTTGGAGAAAACGAAAGAACGGAACTTAGCCAAATTTTTTTGGTCGCTAACCTCAGACCGATCACTCGAATATTGGTTAATACGTGATCGATATCGATTATCTTTTTTGTCGCTAACCTCAGACCGATCACTCGAATATTGGTTAATACGTGATCGATATCGATTACGTATTGATCGATATCGATTACGTATTGATCGATATCGATCGAAGACCACTTGAAAACGGCTCTTCTGCTCAGAAACGAAATGTTCCAAATGTTCCTGGAAATTCTTGCTCCCCTTGGACCATTTGTATCTATATGCATTAGGATCCCGATTCACGGATCTCTCGGTTCGAGAAATCAAAATAAGAGGATCGGACCCTTTCTTTTGACTCTTTTTCAAATTCGATAAATGTTGGTTGATCGTATATTTCATAAAAGTTCTATGATTCAGAGTATCATTTCCTATTTGATCCCTTTGAATTCCATATTCGAAGTTGCGATCGGATCGATTCATTAAAAAGAATCGATTCAATACATTTCTTATGTACCCATGGGTGCTATATTGGATTTGAATCAGATTTCGGATCCATCTATATTGATTGACTGCCTCCACGATGTTGTTGCTAGCAAATACCACTATTTTTGGTTTTGGATCTTCCAAATCATTCCCGCAGGAGATCTGGACCCCCCTTTTTCTGATCCTTCGATAAAAAGATTCATTCTCTTGGTAAAAAACAGGAGGTAGAACCAATAAAGATTTCTTTTTCGATTCATCCCTGGCCTCAGCCAAGAATTGTTTTTGATCCAATACGGAAGAATCAATAGAAAAGGCAAATCCCTTATGATACACCAGATCCGGCTCGGTTATTGATAGAGTGAATAGATCTGCCATTTCTTGAAATCTCTCTTCTGAATCCAGTTCATCCTTCGGAACCATATCACATCCCGGATCTGATGAAATAGGATGAATTGAGACGGTCTTTTGTAAATACGCCATTGTCTTGAATAGATTCACTATTTCTTTAGTTTCCGATCGCCGGAAAGGGGCAAAAGAAACCTCTTGTTCTTTCT